ACTGAAATGCACGATCTTCACAGGTATCACTTTTCACGATACCTAAAAGGTGGAATAGCGATTTTCGAACCATTTCCTATAAGAGAAAGGTTTCCATTACTTTGAGAAATGGATTCTATATCAAACTATAGCTATTGCATTAAAGAAGAAAAGAAACTAATAGAAGTCGAAGACGCGGAATGGTAGTGAATAGAGAGAAAGATTCTTCTGGTTTTCTTGTTCCTGAAAATATTCTATCTATCTCCTAGACGCCGTAGAGAATTGAGAATTTTCATGTCTTTCAATTCTCGTACTCGTAATTGGAAAGTTGCGGAAGGAGATCCATCATTTTGCAAGGAAAACTACATAAAAAACTCTGGACAATTTCGAAATCAGGCCAAGCGTCTTAATACATATGCAAAAAAATTCATTATTGGCCCACCATTGATTAGAAGATTTAACTTGTATGAATCGCTATTGGTTTGATACGAATAATGGCAGTTGTTTCAGTATGTTAAGGATACAGATGTATCCACAATTCATTTAGAGTTACTTAATAGCCTATTTCTTATACCATATCTCTATCCCGTGAAATTCTCGAGCCGAAAGATGGATGCATATGCTATGTTTCATTTTGCTAAATGATATCAATTAAACGGTGTATCAATTCCATAAATTGGATATAGCAATAAATAAATCAGCAAAATTCTTTTATTTTAGATAGAAGAAACTTTTCTTCTATCTAAAATAAAAGAATGTACCCTTCTATCCAAATCCAATTTGCATCGATAAAATAAATCAAAATTCCAGTAGTAGATGAATAATTGCAAATTTTTGTGTGTACGAGATTAGAATAACTTCAAAATAACTGACATAATTTTTTATTTTTCCTGATCAGAAAAATACATGAAAAAGAAAGGAGGTAGAAAAATTTTTGGATTTATGGTTAAAGAAGAAAAAGAAGAAAACTGGGGTTCTGTTGAATTTCAAGTATTCAGTTTCACCAATAAGATACGGAGACTTGCTTCACATTTGGAATTACACAAAAAAGATTTTTCATCGGAAAGAGGTCTCCGAAGACTTTTGGGAAAACGTCAACGTTTGCTGGCTTATTTGGCAAAGAAAAATAGAGTACGTTATAAGAAATTAATCAGTCAGTTGGATATTAGGGAGCGGTAATTTCATCGTTCGAATTTTTTTTCTTATTTTATTAGTAGTCTTATAGTAGTCTTAGATTTTGCATTTTGATGAGCCTCGTTTTGAGGAATTCATGGAATAATCCATTTTCATGGAATAATGAATTAAGGAAGAAAGGATATGAGTCTACCGCTTACAAGAAAAGATCTCATGATAGTCAATATGGGCCCTCACCACCCATCAATGCATGGTGTTCTTCGACTGATCGTTACTCTCGATGGTGAAGATGTTATTGATTGTGAACCCATATTAGGCTATTTACACAGAGGAATGGAAAAAATCGGCAAATAGGAAAGCTACTTAGGCAGGAGATAGGGGAATTCCTTAAGAAAGAAAAAAGAATAAGAACACGGATACATAACATAAAAAAAAGAATAAATAAGACGAAATTCGACCTCCCCCTACATATTTAATTTCTTCTCCTATACAAAAACTAGCAAGACCTACTCCATTGGTAATTCCATCAATGACACCCTTGTCGAAAAACTGCGTTAGTTCGGTTAATCCTCTTATACCCAAGGTAAAGGTCCTAGTATAGAAAATATCTATATAACCGCGATTATATGACCAACTATATATCTTTTTTTTTAGTTGATGGAAAAAATACTTTTTCGGACCCCCTTTTACAAAGGAATTTATTAAATCCAAATTCTGAAAAAAAGAGTAAGCAGATCCATAAAACATATATGCTATGAATAGACCAAAAATAGCTAGACTTACAGAAGAAATTGCATTAGTGATAAATTCATATGAATTTATGGAAGAATTAGAACTTTCTTGGAAAAAGTTGATTGAGGGAGTTAGCCACTTTGATAATATGGTTAATTCCCCTATTTCATTATCAAAATGGATTCCTATAGATCCAATAAACAAAGTACAAAGCAGTAATATAAGAAGAGGAAATAGCATAGTATTTCCCGGTTCATGAGGATAGACAAAAGTGTTTTTAATCCCCAATGAAGTACTAAAGGACCCTATACTATTTCCTGTATTAACATGAATTTTGGATAGATTTTGTGAAAAAAAAGAAACTCCACTCTTCGCTGTTGATAAAACGAAATCCCTATTGACTCCTTTAGATATCCTTTTTCCCCATAACGATATTGAATACAACGAATCCTCTTTAGTACTACTGTAATTTTGAAAATGAACACGCAAATACCCATCAAAAGTAAGTAAATATATCCGAAACATATAAAACGCAGTTAATCCTGCAGTAAAAGAAGCTATTATTCCAAAAAAGGGTGAATATAACCAACTATTACTAAGGATTTCATCTTTGGACCAGAAGCAAGCAAGAGGTGGAATACCACAAAGAGAAAGGGTACCCCATAAAAAACAAGTTCTTGTAATTGGAATGTATTTTCTTAAACCACCCATAAGAACCATATTCTGACTTTTATCTGGTGAATATCCAACAAGAGGTTCCATTGAATGAATAACAGATCCGGATCCCAAGAACAATAAAGCTTTCGAATAAGCATGAGTGATCAAATGGAATAAAGCAGCTTGATAAGAACCTATACCTAGAGCTAACATCATATAACCCAATTGAGACATTGTAGAATAGGCTAAGCTTCTTTTAATATCTCTCTGAGCAAGAGCTAAAGTGGCTCCTAAGAAAAGTGTTAGTGTACCTATTAAAGAAATGAAACTCATTATCAAAGGTAGGGATATGAAAAGAGGAAGAAGTCGAGCTATAAGAAAAATCCCCGCAGCAACCATAGTTGCTGCGTGTATAAGAGCTGAAATGGGGGTGGGTCCTTCCATAGCATCGGGTAACCATACGTGAAGAGGGAATTGTGCCGATTTCGCAACTGCACCAAGGAATAATAAAAAAGCACACAAAATAGTAAGCAAGGAGTTAATCTCATTATTAGGAATCCAGTTATTAGCTATTTTAAACAAATCCCGAAACTCTAAACTACCTGTTATCCAAAAAAAACCTAGAATTCCTAATAACAGACCAAAATCCCCTACACGATTAGTTACAAAAGCTTTTTGACAAGCACTCGCTGCAATTGGCCGTGTAAACCAAAAGCCTATCAATAAATAGGAACACATTCCCACAAGCTCCCAAAAAAAATAAATTTGTATCAAATTGGAACTAGTAACCAATCCCAACATGGAAGTATTGAAAAAACTTATATAAACAAAAAATCTCAAATATCCCTCATCGTGAGACATATAATCATCACTATAAATAAGAACCAGGATTCCTACAGTAGTAATTAGTATTAACATAATAGAAGTAAGCGGGTCGATTAAGTATCCAAATTCTAAGGAAAAATCATTATTGACGGTCCAAGACCATAGATATTGATAGATAGAACTTCCATTTATTTGTTGAATAGACAGGTGAAATGAGAATACCATAGCTATACTTAAAAGTAAAACACTAGGAAAAGCCCATATGCGACGAAGATTTTTTGTTGCTGTCGGAATAAGAAAAAGTCCAAACCCCATTGACATAATAACTGGAAGTGGGAGAAGAGGGATTACCCATGCATATTGATATGTATGTTCCATAAGAAAAGAAATTGCAATTTTTACTTGAAAATTTTACTTCAATTTTTCTATAAAATTGAAAAAAAGTTTCCGATTCACCAAACTAATTCTTATCTATTTCTGAAGGAATAAAAAAATACTAGAATTCTTAATTTTTCAAAAATTTTCTCATTGAAACAATCAAAAAATAAGAATAGGTTTTGTTGGTTAAAGTCAAAAAGTTAATGAAATAACTTCGTTACCTAGTTATTACCTAAAGAAGGACTTTTATTAAAATACAAAAAAAGATTGAATCATTTTACTTTAATATTTTTTTGTATTAAAATGAAGCAACTCCCTTGTTTCGTAACTCAAATTGATTGGAATTCAATTCTGGAATACTTTAATTAACTATTTGATTGAATTTTCCCTTCCTTTTATCCTCCCGTCTTATATGGGGATAGGCCCCCATACCTTATATCTGTATATGGAGAGTATACTTGATATCTGTATATGGAGAGTATACTTGAAATATAAATTGATTTAAATAGAAAACCTTTGCATATATTCTATATTATTAAAACAAAGTCTAAAAAAAAATATATAATATGTTAAAAAACTCTTGTCTTATCCGCATTAGACAAAATGAAGTAAAAAAGAATTCAGAATTTCAATATCTTTTAGTATCTAAGTATAAATACTAAGAAAAAGAAGAAAGATGGATTGATTTGCGGCAATAGATGTCTTTCACATACAACTAGAAAAAAGTAATTTCCTTTTTGAATGGCAGTTCCAAAAAAACGTACTTCGATGTCAAAAAAGCGTATTCGTAAAAATCTTTGGAAGAAAAAGACTTATTTTTCCATAGTACAATCTTATTCTTTAGCAAAATCAAGATCATTTTCTGGCGTCAGCGAGCATCCAAAACCAAAGGGTTTTTCTCGGCAACAAACAAACAAATAATAGAGTTTTGGGATAATATGAATTGACCTATCCCAAAAAAATTCCAATTATTTAATATGAAAAATTAGGATTAATTAATGAATGTACTTTTATGTGTCGAATTCCTCGGTACAATATTCTTAGAACAAACCTCTCTGATATATATAAAATCTCTGATATATAAAAAAAGGGTTTTTGGTATACTGTGACCTAAATATTCTTTTCCTATCAATAAACTTTTCGTAATAGAATCCGTATAATAAATAAAAAAAGGGGGATTCTATTATGAAAAGTAGAGTATTCCTGCAATAAGACTTACAACTTCTACCTATCTTATCCTAAATTAACAAAAAAATTAGTTCTATATTGCAACTGAGAAAAAATTGTTCCAACTCTTTCAAACTTTGTTTCTATTGGGCAAAGCAAGAATTTTTTTGTTAAAAAATTCGCAACGATACTACCAAACGAAGTCTATTTTAATCAAAATTCTAATGTCCTAAATTCTATGGAATCTTCCAATCTCGACGATTCGCGAGAAAATAACTTAATATTCTTTTAATAAACCTGTTATTTCAACTTAGCCGCCATGGTGAAATTGGTAGACACGCTGCTCTTAGGAAGCAGTGCTCAAGCATCTCGGTTCGAGTCCGAGTGGCGGCAGTCTCGAAAAAGAATACAATAGATTATAAAATAAAATGGATTCAATTCGAAATTTCCAATTTTGTAATGGGACCTTCTACTTATGCTATTTGCAACTTTAGAACATATACTAACTCATATTTCTTTCTCAACAATTTCAATTGTGATTACGATTCATTTGATAACCTTATTAGTTCGTGAACTTGGGGGATTGTGTGATTCGTCAGAAAAAGGAATGATAGCCACTTTTTTCTGTATAACAGGATTCTTAGTTTCTCGTTGGGCTTCTTCGGGGCATTTTCCATTAAGTAATTTATATGAGTCATTGATCTTCCTTTCATGGGCTCTGTATATTCTTCATATGATTCCTAAGATACAGAACTCTAAAAATGATTTAAGCACAATAACTACGCCGAGTACTATTTTAACGCAAGGCTTTGCCACGTCGGGTCTTTTAACTGAAATGCATCAATCCACAATACTAGTACCTGCTCTACAATCTCAGTGGTTAATGATGCATGTCAGTATGATGTTACTAAGCTATGCGACTCTTTTGTGCGGATCCTTATTATCCGCCGCTCTTCTAATCATTAGATTTCGAAAGAATTTAGATTTCTTTTCGAAAAAGAAGAAAAATGTTTTAAGCAAAACATTTTTCTTTAATGAGATTGAATATTTCTATGCAAAAAGAAGTGCTTTAAAAAGCACCTTTTTTCCTTCATTTCCAAATTATTACAAATATCAATTAATTGAGCGTTTGGATTCTTGGAGTTATCGTGTCATTAGTCTAGGGTTTACCCTTTTAACCATAGGTATTCTTTGTGGAGCAGTATGGGCTAATGAGGCGTGGGGATCCTACTGGAATTGGGATCCTAAAGAAACTTGGGCATTTATTACTTGGACCATATTTGCAATTTATTTACATAGTAGAACAAATCCAAAGTGGAAGGGTACGAAGTCAGCATTTGTAGCTTCCATAGGATTTCTTATAATTTGGATCTGTTATTTTGGTATCAATCTATTAGGAATAGGTTTACATAGTTATGGTTCATTTACATTACCCATCTAAATGATTACATAACATAAAACCTTAATGAAATGGAAAAAACTTCCATTTTTGTGTTTGATTTGAGAACCCCTTGAACGCCTTCTCAAAGGGTTCTCAAAAATTCGAGATAGATCTAATTAGACTCTTTTACTTTTTTCTGAATTTTTTAGTATTTCCACTATGGAATATAGAGCGGACTAGTAGAAGAAAAAAAATCCTATTTAGGATAATAATTGGATAACAGAGCCTCTACCCTGTCAACGGATAGCGAGAGAACAAAATCTGGATAAATACCGATTCCTATTACTGGTAAAAAGATACAGATTAAAAGAAAGAGTTCTCGCGGGCCAGAATCCACAAAATTTTCGTTTGGAACATGAAATAGTTTGTATCCATAGAACATCTGTCGTAACATAGATAATAAATAAATAGGAGTTAATATCATTCCAATTGCCATTACAAAAGTAATTAGCATTTTTGGCATTAACAGAAATTTTGGACTAGTAATTAGTCCAAAAAATACTACTAATTCCGCAACAAAACCGCTCATTCCTGGTAAGGCAAGAGAAGCCATTGAAAAGCTACTAAACATGGTAAAAATTTTTGGCATTGGGATAGAAACCCCTCCCAGTTCTTCGAGATAAACAAGGCGCATTCTATCACAAGCCGTTCCCGCTAAGAAAAAAAGTGTAGCCCCAATAAATCCATGGGATAATATTTGTAAAATAGCTCCATTGAGTCCAATGTTGGTTATGGAACCAATTCCTATAATAATGAAACCCATGTGAGAGACGGAGGAGTAGGCTATTCTTTTTTTGAAATTTCGTTGGCCAAGAGAAGTTGAAGCTGCATAGATTATTTGCATCGCTCCTATTATTACTAACCAAGGGGAAAATAGATAATGAGCATGAGGTAACAATTCCATATTGATCCGAATCAATCCATATGCTCCCATTTTTAATAGGATTCCCGCTAAAAGCATACATGTACTGTAATGCGCTTCCCCATGGGTATCTGGTAACCACGTATGTAGGGGTATAATTGGCAATTTGACAGCATAAGCAATAAGGAAGCCAAAATAAAATAGTATTTCCAATGTTGCAGGGTATGATTGATTAATTAATCTTTCCAAATCTAATCTTGGTTCGTTGGAACCGTATAAGCCCATACCTAGAACTCCGATTAAGAAAAAAATGGAACCACCTGCAGTATACAAAATAAACTTTGTAGCTGAATAGAGACGCCTCTTCCCCCCCCACATGGATAAAAGTAAGTAAACAGGAATTAATTCTAACTCCCACATGATAAAAAAAAGTAAAAGGTCTCGCGAAGAAAATAATCCTATTTGACCGCTATACATTGCGAGCATCAGGAAATAGAATAATCGGGAATTCCGGGTAACCGGCCAAGCTGCTAAAGTAGCTAAAGTAGTCATAAATCCTGTCAATAAAATAGATCCTAATGAAAGTCCATCGATTCCCAATCTCCAGTGGAAATCGAAGACATCTATCCATTTAGAATCCTCTTTTAATTGGATTAAGGGATCCTCCAATTGGAAATGATAACAGAATGCATAAGTCATTAGAAGGAATTCTAATAAACAAATAGACATAGTATACCACCTAACGATTTTGTTTCCCCTATGAGGTAAAAAGAAAATTAATGAACCCGCAAATATCGGCAAAACAACAAGTATTGTTAACCAAGGAAAAGAACTCATGATAAAGTGATAAAGACAAGATACGTTTTGACCAGAAAAGCCCGTGCTCGATTATTTTGAGCACAGGCTTCTTCGGTAAAGAGGAATCAGACGATTCAAGTGGAATTTTTTGTAACGTATCAATAAGATAGAGCCATGCTGCGGGTTGTCTCAGGTCCTAAATAAACGCGGACACTTAAAAAATCTGTTGGGCAGGCGGATTCGCATCTCTTACAACCCACACAATCTTCGGTTCTCGGCGCGGAAGCAATTTGCTTGGCTTTACATCCATCCCAAGGTATCATTTCTAATACATCTGTTGGACAAGCTCGTACACATTGAGTGCATCCTATACATGTATCATAAATTTTTACGGAATGTGACATTGGATCTATAAATTTTCCTTTTCAACATAAAAATTTTCGATCTGGTCAAAATGAAATTAGTACTATATCAATCAAATGTATTGTAGACACCAGACGAAGCAATGGTTTATCCAAACTTCAACAAATAATGCAATATATTTCTTAATCCGTTTGTGAGAAAGCATGAAAAGAGCCAAGAGACTTGAATTTTGGGCTTCAACAATCATAATTATACGAATTGTATATACGAATTCGAATTAGCCAATAAATTGGCTATCGTCTTTTCAATATAAATTATTGCAATATTCAAATTGCAATATCAATGAATTGCAAAAATTCAACTAAGTAAAAAAGAATACTATGGAATAACCTACTAAAAAAATAGATATTCTCAAATAATAAATAGTATTCATGTTAATATTTCATATTATTATTATATGTGTCCCTTTGTTTAGAAGATTCTATGTCTAATTATTCAAAAAATTAGATTGATTGATACGAGTTGATTTCCTATTACGATGGATGGAAGAAAGAATGGATAATCCAATAGCTGCTTCAGCAGCCGCAAGGGCTATAACAAAAATTGCGAAAATGTCTCCTTTTAATTGGCGGCTATCAAATAGATCAGAAAATGTTACGAGATTTAGATTAATTGAATTCAGTATAAGTTCAAGGCATATTAGAGCTCTAACCATGTTTCGGCTTGTGATCAATCCATAGATACCAATCGAAAATAAATAGACACTCAAAAAAAGTACATGCTCAAACATCATTAACTAACTCCTTAGCAATCTCGATTCATTTCAATATGAGGACAAGAATTGAACCGATTGAATTAATTAGAATAGAACAATTACACAACAAAAGAGAAAAGAAGGTATTTGTTGGCAGTAGATGGGTTTTAATAAATCAAAATTGTGGTTCTTTAGTGATTTATTTTAGATTTGAAATTCTTATAATTTTGACTCATTCTAAGTATTTCTTATTGCCGAGCCATAGTAATTGCACCTATTAAAGAAACTAGAAGAATTATGGAAATGAGTTCAAATGGAAGATAAAAATCGGTTGCTAAATGAATCCCAATTTGTTGAACGTTATTTATGAGACCCTGTTCTACTATTTGGTTTGATCTTGTAGTCCAAAGAATTCCATACCATGACGTATCTGGGATAGTAGTCATTAGTGAAAAAGGAATAGTTATACAAACGAGTGAAGTGAACCCATCTCCAATAGTCCAAAAATTCTTATCTTTAGACCATTCTGAGCCATTTACGAACATTACGGCAAATATGATCAAGACATTTATAGCTCCCACATAAATAAGAAGTTGTGCCACAGCTACAAAGTAGGAATTCAATAAAATATAGAATAAGGATATACAAACAAGAACTAATCCTAGCGAAAAAGCAGAAAAAGTTGGGTTGGTAAGTAATACCACCCCTAGACCCCCTAGTAGAAGAACAAATCCCCCAAATAGCACAAGAATTTCATGTATTGGCCCAGGTAAATCCATTATGGATAAGAAGAAATTAATAGTATAAATTTTTTCATGAACTGACTAAAACTAAAAGATTCAAGGAAGAAAAAAGGGATTAGGAAATTTTTTTGTATATTGTATATAAGCTCTTTCTATAGTTAGAAATCACATCACGAAAATCTACTCTGATTTAAAATCAGGAATAATTTGCAATAAGCAGTAGGTATTCGTTTTTCTTTCTAGTTAGTAAAGAACTTTTGGATTCTAACAAAAAAATTCTAGTAATCAGTAATCGTTCTTGAATTCCAAGATTTTTCTTCGTCTATTTTACTTTGAGTTGAATTCCTAATTGTTTGAATTGTGTAATCTCCCATTATGGAGATTGGTAACCGACTCAAAGCAATTTGATTGTAATTCAATTCATGACGATCATAAGTAGAAAGTTCATATTCTTCAGTCATTGATAAACAGTTTGTCGGACAGTACTCAACACAATTACCACAAAATATACAAACTCCGAAATCAATACTATAATTAAGCAATTGTTTCCTTTTAATATCCTTTTCAAATCTCCAATCCACAAGAGGTAGATCTATAGGGCATACGCGAACACATACTTCACAAGCAATACATTTATCAAATTCAAAGTGGATTCGCCCCCGGAAACGCTCCGATGTAATTGATTTTTCATAGGGGTAGTGAATCGTTATAGGTAAACGATTTGTGTGGGATAAGGTAATTATGAAACTTTGACCAATGTACCTTGCTGCGCGTATTGTTTGTTGACCATAACTCATGAACCCAGTTACCATAGGGAACATATTCGAAATATCTATGAAAAAGGTATGTTTCTTTCTCTTGTTTGAGAGAACTTTTGTGTTGAAAATATTCTTACTGTTATTGTATTATCTTATTTTATAGTGAAACAAGTTGAGAAGAAGTTGTTAATAAGAGATTGCCCAGGGAAATAGGTAAAAGAAATTTCCATCCAAGATTTAATAACTGATCCATTCTCATCCTGGGTAAAGTCCATCTTATTGTGATAGAAATGAAGAGAAATAAATAAGCTTTAGTTAATGTAATAAAGATACCCATTGTCATTTCTAAAATTCCAACCATTTTATTCATTTGGAAAAATCCAAAAAAGGATATATAGGGAATAGACAAATTCCACCCGCCTAAGTAGAGAACTGTTACAAATAAAGAGGAAACTAATAAATTTAGGTAAGAAACAAGATAAAATAAACCATATTTGATACCAGAATATTCGGTTTGATAACCTGCTACTAATTCTTCCTCTGCTTCTGGTAAATCAAAGGGTAATCTTTCACATTCCGCCAAAGAAGAAATTAGAAAAACCAGAAAACCTATAGGCTGACGCCAAAGATTCCATCCAAAAAAACCATATTTTGACTGGGCTTCAACTATATCAACTGTACTTGAACTGTTGGATAATCATAGTCGACGATAACATCACAGTTCCCACCGCTATTCCAAAACCGTACATGAAACCTTAGTTTCATACGGCTCCTCTATGATCAGAAAAAAGGAAAGTACTGTTTCATTTCGTTATTATCTTCTTGGGCGTAGTTAGAGTTATCTAAGATAAAATCGATTTCAACGTCCTAAATTAGACCAAAGGAATTCTGTCTGCTAGAATAATAAAAAACGCTTCGGAATTCATCTCATCCTTTATAATATAATGGTACTTTTTCTTTGTTCAGCAATAACTTAATCTTGGAATAAAACACTCGTTATAACAATTAATAAACGAAAAGAGTTGGGTATTAGTTCATGAAGAATTCTGTATGAATATGGATAAACGACGGAAAGAATAAATAAAGATCTTTTTTTTTGTATTGCATTCCATATCTTTTGTCCTATTCTTCTTTCCACGAGGGGTATTTAAAAAGAAAAAAGGAATAAAGGGTTAATTCGTTCTTGATAGCCATTTCCATTAACAAGTGAATGGGAACATACTCTGGATCGGAATCCGAAGAAAGTACTACTTGCTCATTTCCACCAATTTCAAGTCCTTATTATGATTCCTTTTATGAGGAAAAATATCTAATGCCTTAGATTCCCTCATTACTAATCCTTTATGTACTTTAGTGTTTCTAATCCCTCACTAACTTTTGATGGATTCCCTTATGATTACAACTTTCTGTATCGGGAATCCCTTATTATTGCCCGCTTCAAGATATGATGACTAATCAAAAAATCTCAACCTTGGGGTAAAGAATTTACAGCGCTTATGTTTACTTCCATTTTTTCTTGTACGTAGGAAATGAGATTTTTTCTTTTTACTACAAATTAATAAGCAGTTTTGTTTCACTCATATAGCTATCTAGTTTAACTTACTAACCTGAATATAGAATAAGAAAAGGAAGATAAATATTCAATGAATTTCAGAGGAAAAAGATCCTATTTTAACGAATCGCACGTAGAGATATTGCTAGTACACAAAAAGTTAATGGGATTTCATAACTAATAGATTGAGCGGCAGCTCGTAGACCACCTGAAAAAGAATATTTATTATTTGAGCTATATCCTGCCATAAGAAGACCAATAGGAGCAATACTTGAAATGGCAATCCATAAAAAAACACCAATACTAAGATCCGCTAAAACAAAGCGATATCCCAAAGGAATAACTAAAAAACTTAATAAAATTGATATGACTGCTATAGACGGTCCAATGCTAAATAAGGGAATATCCCCTCGGGATGGCAAGATATCCTCTTTAAAAAGTAGCTTAGTTCCATCTGCTATAGCTTGAAGCAGTCCCAGGGGGCCAGCATATTCAGGACCAATACGTTGTTGTATCGATGCGGATATTTCTCTTTCTAACCACACAATTACGAGTACTTCTATTGTGATTCCCAGTAAGAGGGTCAAAATGGGTAGAATCCATATCAGTCCATAGACTTCTTTTAATAATTCCAAGTTCGAAAAAGAATTGATAGCTTCTACCTGTACCCTGTCTATTATCATTTCAACGATCAACTTCTCCCATAATGATATCTATACTACCTAATATCGTCATGATATCAGCCAATTTCATTTTTTTGACTAGCTGAGGAAGAATTTGCAAATTAATAAAACCGGGTGGACGAATTTTCCATCTCCAGGGGAAAAGACTATCATCTCCTACCAGATAAATTCCTAATTCACCTTTTGGGGCTTCCACTCTTGCATAAAGCTCTTGCTTTGACAATTCAAAATTGGGCGAAGGTTTTTTACCAAGAAATCGATATTCAAAATCATTCCATTCGGAATTCTTTGCTTTCTTAAAGCGTCGGACTTCTAAATTCTCATAAGGGCCCCCAGGAATTTTTTCTACAGCCTGTTGAATAATTTTGATTGATTCCCTCATTTCACCGATTCGTACTAAATAGCGCGCTAATGAATCCCCTTCTTTTTGCCATTGGACTTTCCAATCGAATTGATTGTAAGACTCGTAAAGATCAACTTTACGAAGATCCCATTGTATTCCAGAAGCTCGTAACATGGGGCCCGATAAGCCCCAATTTACAGCTTCTTCTCCGCTAATAAAACCAACTCCCTCAACTCGTTCCAAAAAAATGGGATTCTGTGTAATAAGTTGTTGATATTCAATAACTCCTCGTAAAAAATAATCACAGAAATCTAAACATTTATCGATCCATCCATAAGGCAGATCGGCAGCAACTCCTCCGATGCGAAAGTAATTATGCATCATTCGCATACCTGTAGCAGCTTCAAATAGATCATATATTAATTCTCTCTCTCTAAAAATATAAAAAAAAGGAGTCTGCGCACCGAGATCTGCCATAAAAGGTCCAAGCCATAACAAGTGAGAAGCTATACGGCTCAATTCTAACATAATTACCCTAATATAGCTGGCTCTTTGGGGTATTTGAATATTCTCCAAGAATTCTGGTGCATTTACCGTTATTGCTTCTGTAAACATAGTAGCTAAATAATCCCAACGTGTTACATAAGGTAAGTATTGTATAATAGTTCGGTTTTCCGCGATTTTTTCCATTCCTCTGTGTAAATAGCCTAATATGGGTTCACAATCAATAACATCTTCACCATCGAGAGTAACGATCAGTCGAAGAACACCATGCATTGATGGGTGGTGAGGGCCCATATTGACTATCATGAGATCTTTTCTTGTAAGCGGTAGACTCATATCCTTTCTTCCTTAATTCATTATTCCATGAAAATGGATTATTCCATGAATTCCTCAAAACGAGGCTCATCAAAATGCAAAATCTAAGACTACTATAAGACTACTAATAAAATAAGAAAAAAAATTCGAACGATGAAATTACCGCTCCCTAATATCCAACTGACTGATTAATTTCTTATAACGTACTCTATTTTTCTTTGCCAAATAAGCCAGCAAACGTTGACGTTTTCCCAAAAGTCTTCGGAGACCTCTTTCCGATGAAAAATCTTTTTTGTGTAATTCCAAATGTGAAGCAAGTCTCCGTATCTTATTGGTGAAACTGAATACTTGAAATTCAACAGAACCCCAGTTTTCTTCTTTTTCTTCTTTAACCATAAATCCAAAAATTTTTCTACCTCCTTTCTTTTTCATGTATTTTTCTGATCAGGAAAAATAAAAAATTATGTCAGTTATTTTGAAGTTATTCTAATCTCGTACACACAAAAATTTGCAATTATTCATCTACTACTGGAATTTTGATTTATTTTATCGATGCAAATTGGATTTGGATAGAAGGGTACATTCTTTTATTTTAGATAGAAGAAAAGTTTCTTCTATCTAAAATAAAAGAATTTTGCTGATTTATTTATTGCTATATCCAATTTATGGAATTGATACACCGTTTAATTGATATCATTTAGCAAAATGAAACATAGCATATGCATCCATCTTTCGGCTCGAGAATTTCACGGGATAGAGATATGGTATAAGAAATAGGCTATTAAGTAACTCTAAATGAATTGTGGATACATCTGTATCCTTAACATACTGAAACAACTGCCATTATTCGTATCAAACCAATAGCGATTCATACAAGTTAAATCTTCTAATCAATGGTGGGCCAATAATGAATTTTTTTGCATATGTATTAAGACGCTTGGCCTGATTTCGAAATTGTCCAGAGTTTTTTATGTAGTTTTCCTTGCAAAATGATGGATCTCCTTCCGCAACT